CTAGTCACTAATCCCAGCATTGAAGTATTGAAAAAACTCATATAAGCAAAAAATCTCAAATATCCTTGATCATGAGACATATAATTGTCACTATAAATAAGAACCATAATTCCAACAGTAGTAATTAAGATTGACATAATAGAAGTAAGTGGATCGATCAAGTAGGTGAACTCTAAAGAAAAGTCATTATTGATGGTCCAAGACCATACATATTGATAGATATAACTGTTATTTATTTGCTGAATAGGCAGATTGGCTGAAAAAATCATAACTATACTTAACAATAAAACACTAGGAAAAGCCCACATGCGGCGAAGATTTTTTGTTGCCTTCGGGAAAAGGAGAAGTCCCACTCCTATTAATATAGGAATTATAACTGGAATGAAAGGTATGATCCATGAATATTGATATGTATATTCCATAAAAATAAATAAATAAAAATCTTTTATTCTTAATTATTAATTAACTGTTTCTGATTCACCAGCTCTTATTTTTTTTTTTTGAAAGGAATCTGTTAATAAAAAAAAATTAAGATATATAAAACTAAAATAAAATTTTATATTCTTAATTATTATAAATTTTTTCCAAATACTTCAAATACTTCAAACAAAACAAAATATTTCAAATCAAGAAGTTTGAATTGGTCAAGTGAGATGACCAAGCTACTATTGAAAAATAAATACTTAATTTTTTTTAAGTAATATTTTATGAAACTACAAAAGATAAAAATTTCAATTATTATTACAATTTACATAATACAATATTTTAATCTCGGGAGAGAGTAAAGACAAATAATTACACCAAAAAAATAAAGGGTTGGTATCTTAAACTTTTTGATGTATATTATTACATGTATAAATATAGCACGATGAAAAAAAACAATATAAAGGAACAACCACTTTGGTTTATATTTTTGTATTTTTTTATGAAGAGAGTATAATTTAGACTATAAATAGATAATTATATACTATAAATAGATAATTATATACTATAAATAGATAATTATATAATTATATAGAATTATATAGTAAGTAAAGAACAATTGGTTTTGAACAATAGATGTCTTTCACATCCAACTATAGAAATGAATACTCTATCATAATTTTTTAATGGCAGTTCCAAAAAAACGCACTTCTATATCAAAAAAACGAATTCGTAATAATATTTGGAAAATGGAGGGGTATTGGGTAGCATTGAAAGCTTTTTCGTTAGCGAAATCGCTTTCTACAGGGAATTCAAAAAGTTTTTTGTACAACAAGAAATAAATAATTAACCATTGGACTAGTCTGAATCTATCTCTGACTCTAAAAAAAGTTCTAAAAAAAGTATAGTTTTCTTTTTAATTTCGTTTCTAATTTATATATTTATATATCTTATATATCTAATTTATATATAATAATTTAATTTAGATTATTCTTTTATTATTATTCTATTATCTTTTATATTATTCTATTATATATAATAATAGAATAATTTTTAATTATACTTAAAAAAGAAATTATTTTAATTATACTTAAAAAAGAAATTAAAATAATAAATAATAATAATTATAATAAAAAATAAAAAGTAATGATTCCCATTCCTTAATGTTTTGAATGGATAAATATTAAATTGAATTCGTTTTGCTATTTTGGTATGTAAAATAAGAATTATTTTGTATACTTTATTTTTAAAATGATATTTTTTTTTGTCAAACAAAAAAAAAGAATAAATACAAGATCTAAAGTTTCAGCTGTCTTTTTAGTAAAGTTTTGTCTTTTTATATTTTTTATTATATATATACTATTTTTTATAGAACAACAAATATAAGATTTTTAATACAAATTAATGAGTTGTAGAAACTAATTTTTTAAGTTTCAAATTTGTTTTGTAATTTTCTGAACAATCATTAAAAAAAAATAATTATCTATATATATACTCATTAACCTTATATATTTACATTATATCCCTCGTATAAAATATCCACCTAAATGGGACAAGAAGTTTTTTTCAATGGATTTTTTATACGAGAAATGTATCAATTTTGGTCATCAAAAATAACTAAATATTAAATTAAATCAAATAATAAAAAATAAGGATTATTATTGGGAATACGTTTTAAATCACTATTTTTAAAACGAGTTTTGATTCATCAATTTCTTTATTCATGAATTTAAATGTTTCCTATAAAACTAAAAAATATTGAATGATTGAGTACTTTAACCTAGACGATTAAATAAAAATAGGTTATTATGATTTCGAACAAGCCGCTATGGTGAAATCGGTAGACACGCTGCTCTTAGGAAGCAGTGCTAGAGCATCTCGGTTCGAGTCCGAGTGGCGGCATGGCATCTTATAAAAGAGTAAGTCCTATAATGAATTCAATTCCCGATTTCCATTCCTATAATTTCGAGAATCCCCCCTTTTTTATTTTATAAATTTTTTTATGATATTTTCAAGTTTAGAGCATATATTAACTCATATATCTTTTTCGGTTGTTTCAATTGTAATTTCAATTCGTTTGATAATCTTATTAATTAATGAAAGCGCAGGACTATATGATTCATCAGAAAAGGGCATAAAAACTACTTTTGTCTGTATAACAGGATTATTAGTTACTCGTTGGATTTATTCGAGACATTTACCCTTAAGTGATTTATACGAATCATTAATTTTTCTTTCATGGAGTTTGTCCATTATTTGTATGGTTCCGTATTTAAAAAAAAATATAAACCATTTAAGCGCAATAACCGCGCCAAGTGTTATTTTTACCCAAGGCTTTGCTACTTCTGGTTTTTTAACTGAAACGCATCAATCCGTAATATTAGTACCCGCTCTACAATCTCATTGGTTAATGATGCACGTAAGTATGATGGTATTGGGCTATGCAGCTCTTTTATGTGGATCATTATTATCAGTAGCTCTTATAGTCATTACATTTCGAAAAGTCATAAGGGCTTTTGAGAAAAAGAATAATGATTCATTTTCATTTGATGAGATCCAATACATGAATGAAAGAAACAACGTTTTATGGAACATTTCTTTGATCTCTTCTAGGAATTATTATAAATCTCAATTGATTCAACAATTGGATCATTGGAGTTATCGTATTATTGGTATAGGGTTTATCTTTTTAACCATAGGTATTCTTTCGGGAGCAGTATGGGCAAATGAGGCATGGGGCTCATATTGGAATTGGGATCCGAAGGAAACTTGGGCATTTATTACTTGGACCGTATTCGCGATTTATTTACATATTCGAACAAATAAAAATTTTGAAGGTGTAAATTCCGCAATTGTAGCCTCGATGGGATTTCTTATAATTTGGATATGCTATTTTGGGGTCAATCTATTAGGAATAGGGCTACATAGTTATGGTTCATTTACACTAACATCTAATTGAAGAAAGAACCTAACGAACACAAGCAAACATGGGACCGCATATATATAAGAAAACATTGTGTAAGCCTTCGAGAACCTTTTGAATCAAAGTAGTGATTCAAAAGGTTCTTACAAAGGCCAACCATATCTGGTTAAAAGTCTAATTCATTTTTTTTTATTTTTAACTTAAGTTAAAGTGAAACTTAAGAGAAGAAAAAATACTTATTATTTTATTGTTTTTTTAATTGTACAACGAATTTTTTAAAACATCCTATTATTATTATAGTATAGGATTGCTGTTTGATTTTTGATTTTATTCATGAAAATTATCTATAAAAATAGATAGATATAATATCTTCGACCTTGTCAACTGATAGTGATAAAATGAAATCCGGATAAAAACCAATACCTATTACAGGTAAAAGGATAGAGATCGAAACAAATAACTCTCGCGGTCCAGAATCAAAAAAATAAGAGTTTGGAGCATTAAAAAACTTGTATCCATAGAACATTTGGCGTAACATAGATAATGAATAAATAGGAGTTAATATCATTCCAATTGCCATTACAAATGTAATTAGTATTTTTGTTATTAAAAAAAATTTTTGGCTGGTAATTAGTCCCAAAAATACTATTAATTCTGCAACAAAACCACTCATCCCCGGTAATGCAAGGGAAGCCATCGATAAGATACTGAAAGTCGTGAATATTTTTGGAACCGGGATCGCCATTCCGCCCATTTCGTCGAGATAAACAAGACGTATTCTATCAAAACTCGTTCCCGCCAAGAAAAAAAGTGCAGCGCCAATAAAGCCATGAGAGATTATTTGTAAAATGGCTCCATTGAGGCCCATATCACTTATAGAGCCAATTCCTATAATTATGAAACCCATATGAGATATGGAGGAATAGGCTATTCTTTTTTTTAAATTACGTTGACCGGGAGATACTGAAGCTGCATAGATTATTTGAATTGTACCTACTATAATCAACCAGGGAGCAAATAGAGAATGAGCGCGGGGCAATAATTCCATATTGATCCGAACCAATCCATACGCTCCCATTTTTAATAAAATTCCGGCTAGAAGCATACAAGTACTGTAATGTGCCTCTCCATGGGTGTCTGGTAACCATGTATGTAAAGGTATAATCGGTGATTTGACAGCAAAAGCAATAAGAAATCCAATATAGAATATTATTTCCAGTGCTACTGGATAAGATTGATTAGCTGATGTTTCAAAATTTAATGTTGGTTCATTGGAACCATATAAACCGATACCCAGAACTCCGATTAATAAAAAAACGGAACTTCCTGCAGTGTACAAAATAAACTTTGTAGCTGAATACAAACGTTTCTTTCCCCCCCACACGGATAGAAGTAGATAAACGGGAATTAATTCTAACTCCCACATGATGAAAAAAAGTAAAAGGTCTCGAGAAGAAAATGATCCTATTTGACCGCTATACATTGCTAACATCAGGAAATGGAATAATCGGGAATCTCGAGTAACCGGCCGAGCCGCTAAAGTAGCTAAAGTGGTGATAAATCCTGTCAGCAAAATAGGTCCTATAGAAAGTCCATCTATTCCCAATCTCCAGTAAAAATCAAAAAAATTGATCCATTTATAATCCTCCGTCAATTGCATTAATGGATCGTCCAATTGGAAATGATAATAGAATGCATAAGTTATTAGAAGGAGTTCTATTGCGCATATAAATATAGTATAACCCCTAATTATCTTATTTCCTCTATGAGGTAGAAAGAAAATTAAAGAACCCGCGAATATTGGCAAAACTACCACTATTGTTAACCAAGGAAAATAATTCGTAGTAAAAACAAGATACACTTTGACCAGAAAAATCCGTGCTCGAAAAAAAAATAGAATATATTTTTTCGAGCAGGGGGATTTTTGTCGGTAAAAAAAAATTAAATGTATTCAGGTGGGATTTGTGAAAGGGATCAATAAGCTAGGCCCATGCTTCGAGTTGTTTCATGCCATAAATAAACTCGAACACTCAAGTAATCCGTTGGACAGGCGGATTCACATCTCTTACAACCAACACAGTCTTCTGTTCTTGGAGCAGAAGCAATTTGCTTAGCTTTACATCCGTCCCAAGGTATCATTTCTAATACATCTGTGGGGCAGGCTCGGACACATTGAGTACACCCTATACATGTATCATAAATCTTTACTGAATGTGACATTGGATATATAAATTTTTGAACATCATAAATTTTCGATCTAGTAAACTTTTAAATGAATTATACATATATTTAGACACCAGATGAATCAATGATTTACCAGAATTAATCTGCTTCCGGATCGGCTCATGCGAGAGGTCCAAGATCCTTTGATTTATTGCATTTTTTGTAAACACGATCAATACGTTATGTACCATCCATGTTAATTCGACTTGATAAATATTATAATTTCTATGATTAATACTGCTTATTAATACAATACTACTTATTCAACAAATTTGATTGATTGATACGAGTTGATTTTCTGTTACGATAAATTGCGGAAATAATAGCTGGTCCAATAGCTGCTTCAGCGGCTGCAATAGCTATAACAAAAATTGAAAAAAGATTTCCTTTCAATTGGCGACTATCAAAAAAATCAGAAAATGTTACAAAATTTATATTAACTGCATTCAGTATAAGTTCAAGACACATAAGGGCTCTAACCATATTTCGACTTGTGATCAATCCATAGATACCGATAGAAAATAAATAGGCACTCACAACAAGTACATGTTCGAGCATCATTGACCAACTCCTTATCAATTTCGATTCATTTCAAGATAAAAAACAATTTAATGGGTTCAATTGACTAGATAGAATATAAAAAGTTTGGTAATAGATTGAATAAAAGAATTTCTATTTATATTTTAGACATAAACAATCTTCAAATTAAATTGAAGTGAGGAGAAATGGATGTGATAACGCAGAACAAAGTTTAATTTGTATTTCGGTTATTAGTTCGAAAGATTTATTACTGGCGAGCCACAGCAATTGCACCTATCAAAGCAGCTAAAAGAATTATCGAAATGAGTTCAAATGGAAGAAAAAAATCTGTTGATAAATGAATTCCAATTTGTTGACTGTTACTTATCAAATCTTGCTCTATAATCTGATTTGATCTTGTAGTCCAAATAATCCCGTACCATGACGTATCCAGAATAGTAGTCATTAGTGAAACAAAAATACCTGTACAAACCAACAAAGTAACCCCATCTCCAACGGTCCAAAGATTAAAATCTTTGTAATATTCTGAACCATTCATGAACATGACAGCAAATATGATTAAAACATTTATGGCTCCCACGTAAATAAGGAGCTGTGCGGCAGCTACAAAATGAGAGTTTGATAGAATATAGAATAAAGATATACAAACAAGAACCAGTCCCAACGAAAAAGCAGAATAAATTGGGTTGGTAAGTAATACTACTCCTACACCTCCTAATATAAGACTGAATCCCAAAAAGACTAAAAGAAAATCATGTATCGGTCCGGGCAAATCCATTATATGTAAATAGATAAATAAATCGAAATTTTTTTCATGACCTTATTGACCTCACCAGGAAAAAATTTTTTCTGAAAAGTTCTTAATTGAATTAAATCTAAATGCTAAGGAATGTGAATTGATGTAGGTACAGTTCTTGGACTAATATCATTCTTTATCTTAAAGAGTGGTTCGAAACTATATATATTTTTTTAGATTTCGAAATAATTACAGATATATTCATATTCAGTATTCAGAGATTTTCAATCCAAATTGAAGCACAAACCAACCAATCAATAGTTGGAATTTGTAGTTAGTGACTAAACAAAATAAACGAAAGAAACGGCATTTCTTTCGATCAAAACGGAAACTTACTAATTGGAAATTACTCTTTATCTTTATCCTTAATCAAAGGATTTACTTATAGATATTATATATATTTTTTTATATATTTTTTTTTATTTTTTTTTCGGTGAATTTAAAATTGTTCGAATTGTATAATCGTCAATTACTGACATTGGTAAACGACCCAAGGCAATTTGATTATAATTCAATTCGTGACGATCATAAGTAGAAAGCTCATATTCTTCAGTCATTGATAAACAATTTGTTGGACAATACTCAACACAGTTAC